GTTAATTAATTTAAATTTATATTATTAAAAAAACCAAAAAACATTGACTAACAATTAAGTTTAATATAAATATAAAAATTCTTTTTTCATTTAAATTAATTATTATTTCATATAAAATTCTATCTTTTTTTGGTTATGTATATAAAAAATCTTAATAAAAAAATATTTTTTATAAAAAAATTTAAAGTAATATGAGAAGCTTAACAATAAACTTATATAATTAGGATGAAAATTTATAATTAGAAAATTATGTTTTTTTTTTCAAAATTAATTCTGAAAAAAAAAAACTGAATTATAAAAAAAAAAAATTTTTTGTTGATATAAAAATTCTTTTTGTTAAAATATATCATTTAGATAATTTATATATATAATAAATGTTTAATATATATATAATTTATAATATTATATAACTCCTACTCTTWWAAGAGTAGGAGTAAAGTACCTACACATTTGTGATGTAGGAACGTACTAAGAACAGATTTTGCTGAAGTCCCTGTGGTTCTCATCCTCAACTTAAGGCTAAATTTCTTCATCCTTTAACAATTGAACGTCAGCCACGGGCGAAAAATCTGTACGGTGACGAAGTGCAGGTTTCGAACTAGAAAAAAAATATATATATATAAAAGCACATACCTTCTCGCATATTTTTCCATGATATCCGTAGGGGCACGAGCAMTTGAACCGGTGCTGCGTTTCGTCCACCAGGTAGGGCTTGCACGTTCCACCGTTGAGACAGGTGTCGGCACCGGAGCAACCGGTGAGCTGTACGGAGCAGTTTTTGCCCCCGTACGCCGGAGGACAATCGCAAAAGTAGCCGGCACGCTTGTCCACACAGGAGCCGTGCTTGCAGGGACTGAGGACAGACGAAATCCACATTTGAATTGGATACTTCCCAAGAAGAAAGGCCTATGTGTTTTTAGCTACTTTTCCGGAGGGCTGTTTGAAGCATAAATCAACCTGAACTAATTACACAGAAATCTACACGCGCTAAAAACAGGTTAGAAGCTCAGTGGGGTGTCAACACGGTACTGGAAGTGATCTGTCTACTTCGCAGTAGAAAATCGACAAAATCATACACAAACGCCGTTAAACTTCTGAATTTCTGCACGTGTTTTACTCGAACTTTGTACAAAAAAAAAAACACACAATTATTTCATCTTCAAACTGATCAGTGCATTGGAAAGAAGAGATCTCAAGGAATCATATTCTGCAATAATAAAACAAATGGAAAAATGGAAACAAATACACATAGGCCTTCTTCTCGGGAAGTATTCATTTTATTCACATTACTTTATTAAATTTAGGGGGATATTCTCATTATACATGCATCTAAAATACATAATTACATAAAATTAAGTACAAAGTATTAGAAAAAAATCTGGTGTGAACATAACACGACTTTCCTTATCCTGTTCAAAAATCTCGAGAACGGTAAGTCTAATAAAAAAAGTTTGAATATAAATTTTAATTGCTTTTTAATTCGAAGCATTTTATGTTCTCATCATTTTTTTGTATCTCCAACATATATTTGTAAATAAACAGGATTAATTATACGTTAAAATAAAAATAAATATTAAATTTACTTAATATTTAAGATATTAAAATAATTATTTTAACGGTGTCTTCAGTTTTGAAAAAAAAAAAAAAACTGAAGACACCTATTTAAAAAGCTAACTAAATTAATCTATTAAAATATTATTTTCATTAAAATTTTATTCTATAAGTTCTATTTATTTATTGTTAAATTAATTTTTTTGGTTATATAATATATTATATTTTAGTATTTTAAATATTTTATGTACTTTATTTATATGTAAATTTTTATGTACTTAATTTAAGATTTGAAACACAGTAAATATTATTAAAAATGAAAGAAATTTTGATTTAGAAATTTAATTGGAAATTAGCAAATTTTGTGCCAGCAGCTGCGGTTATACAAATAATTTAAAAGTATTTATGAAAAAAATTAATTATGATATTTATTGAATTTAATTTTAAAATTTAAAGGTAGAATTTAAATATTAATTATATTTCGTTGTTTATAAATTAAGAAATTATTTATAATAAACCAGGATTAGATACCCTGTTATTTTAACTTCAAGTTTATTGGAGTAGTAAGAGCTAAGATCTTCAAACTCAAAAAATTTGGCGGTATTTTATCTTATCGGAGGAACCTGTTTCGTAATTGATAATCCACAAATATTATTTACTTTTATTATTATATTTGTATATCGCTGTCAAGAATCTATTAAGAAGTTTATTTTCATTAAATTTTATGAATTTTATGTTAGGTCAAGGTGCAATTTATAAAAGAATAAAATGGGTTACTTTAAATATTATGAATGAATTTTTAATTTTTATGTTAAAATAAAAAAGGATTTGAAAGTAAATTAATTAATAAAAATAATATGAATAAAGATTCTAAAATATGTACATATTGCCCGTCACTCTTGTTTAAAATAAGATAAGTCGTAACATAGTAGATGTACCGGAAGGTGTATCTGGAATTAAAAATGAATAGCTAATTTAAGTTTATTATTTACATTAATAAGATACTGTAAAGTTTCATTTTATTTGAGTAAAAATTTTGAAGATAAGTTAATGAATTTTTTATTAAATTTCCGTGAGGGGGCACCACGGAAATCTAATAAAATAAAAGATTTATGTTGTACCTTTTGTATCAGGGTTAATTTAAGCAATTTTTTAGAAAATTTTCTCGAAAAAAAAAGATTTAAAGGATTAATTTAAATTAATGTGTAAATATTAAATTTATATTTTGCTTTAGATTCGAAAAGAAAATAGATTTTTTATATCTAGTTACTTTAGTCTTTAATTAAATTATATAAAATCAAGTGTTCATATATTTTGTTTTATAATATCTATAAGGATAAGCTTATAGTAAATATAATAGTTAAGAATTTAATTTTAATTTGTTTATTTAGAAATAATAATCATTTAATTTGTAAAAATTAATTAATTTAAATTAATTTTTTTTAATAACTTTAATGGGGGATTAAAGTTATTAAATGTATTTTTTAAATTAAAGAAAAAATGGTTAAATAAGTAGAATAAAAAAAATATTTATTAAGAACTAGGCAATTTTAGTTTTCAGCTGTTTATCAAAAACATTTTCGGGGGAAAAATATTTTTGATATAACCTGCTCCATGCTAAAGTTAATAGCTGCAGTATTATGACTGTACAAAGGTAGCATAATAGTTAGTCTTTTAATTGAAGGCTTGTATGAATGGTTGAATGAAAAATTAACTTTTTTATAAGTATGAAGTTTGAAATTAATTTTTAAGTTAGAAAGCTTAAATTAGTAAAAGGGACGAGAAGACCCTATAGAATTTCAAAATGAAGATGAATTTATATTTTTTAATTGGGGTGATTAAAAATAAACCTTTTTTTTTTTATCATTGATGAATGAATAGATGATCCTTTATTAGGATAATTAGATTAAATTACCTTAGGGATAACAGCATTATTTTTTTTATAAGAACATATTTATAAAAAAGTTTATGACCTCGATGTTGAATTAAAATTCTACTTTAATGAAGGTGTTAATGTAGTAAGTCTGTTCGACTATAAAATTTTACATGATTTGAGTTCAAACCGGCGTGAGCCAGGTTGGTTTCTATCTTTTTAATTAGTATTTTAATCTAGTACGAAAGGATTGATTAATTAAATTTTTATTTGAATTATGAATTATAGTAAAATTCTATTTTGGCAGACTAATGTGTTAAGTTTAGAATTTATTGATGTAATTTTACAAATAGAAATATTTGTTGATATTATTTCATTGTTTTTAATGTTAATTTTTTCGTTAGTTTCAGTAGGGTTTCTTACTTTAATAGAGCGAAAAATCTTAGGTTTTATTCAAATTCGTAAAGGACCTTTAAAGGTTGGGTTTTTAGGTATTTTCCAACCGTTTTCTGATGCCCTAAAGTTGTTCAGTAGGGAATTTTTTTTTCCTTTAAATTCTAATTTTAACTTATATTGAGTTAGTCCTTTAGTTATGTTATTAATTAGAATAATTGTTTGATTATCTTTTCCTTATTGATATATTGTTTTAAGTTGAAAATATAGACTTATTTTTATATTAATTGTTTTGAGAATAAGAGTCTATCCTGTTATAGCTTGTGGTTGATCTTCAAATTCTTCATATTCAATATTAGGATGTTTACGGGTAATTGCACAATCTGTTTCTTATGAAGTAAGATTTTTTTTATTGATTATAACCTTTATTTATATAATTGGTAGAATAAAAATCTTAGATTACCTGAGGTTTCAATATAATACATGATTTATCATTTTAATTTTTCCTATTTTTATTATACTTTTAGTTTCTCTATTAGCAGAATTAAATCGTACACCTTTTGATTTTTCTGAGGGAGAGTCAGAGTTAGTTTCAGGATTTAATATCGAATACGGAGGAAGAGGATTTGCATTTAGATTTTTAGGAGAGTACTTGAGTATTTTATTCTCTAGAACATTAATCGTTATTTTATTTTTAGGATCTTTAAACTCGCACAATTTATTTTTTTTAAAAATTATAATAGTAACTTTTATTATTATTATTTTACGGGGCACTCTTCCTCGTTATCGTTATGATAAATTAATAAACTTATGTTGGAAAAGATTTTTGAGCTGTTCTATTTTTATAATTATATTTTATACAAGCCTCTTTTATTTTAAACAATATTCGGTAAATTTGAGTGAAGCAATGGATAAAAATTCTTATTTTACTTTCAAGGTAAATATTTTAAATAAATTACATAGCTAATTTAATTATTTTAATATTTTATCTCATGTTTGTTGGGAAATAGGAATTAGTAAAAATAAAATGAAATAGAATAAAGTAAGAAATTGTCTAATTAAAATATAGGGATTTTCAACTGGTTTTATACCAATTCATGTTAATAAAATTGCTGTATTAATTCATATTCAAAATAATTGTTGGGAAATAGGATAAAATTGTAGTCCTTTAAAATATCTGGCAGGGAAAAAACACAGAGAAACTAAAATTAAGATAGAAAGTAGTAAAGCTACAACACCTCCTAATTTATTAGGTACAGCACGTAAAATTGAGTAAGCAAATAAAAAGTATCACTCAGGTTGAATATGTAAAGGAGTATTAAGAGGATTTGCTGGCACAAAATTATCTGGGTCGTTTAATGTGTAAGGTAAATATAAATTTAAGATTAAAAATGCTACAAAAAATAAAGAAAATCCAATTGTATCTTTAATCAAGAAGTAAGGGTAAAATGGAATCTTATCATTATTGAATGGTATCCCTAATGGATTGGAAGATCCTGTTTCGTGAAGGAAAATTAAGTGAATAAATACTAATATAGATAAAATAAATGGTAAAAGAAAATGAATAGTAAAAAAGCGAGTTAAAGTTGGATTATCAACTGCGAATCCTCCTCATAATCATAATACTAAATTTTCTCCTAAATAAGGAATAGCTGATAAAAGATTTGTAATTACTGTAGCTCCTCAGAAGGATATTTGCCCTCAAGGAAGTACATATCCTATAAATGCTGTACCTATTAATAAAAGTAAGATTATAACTCCTCTTAATCATGTCTTTGTTAATTGAGAGGAATTAAAATAAATTCCTCGTCTAATATGGAAATAAATAAAAATAAAAAAGGCTGATGCTCCATTTGAATGAATGACACGTATAAGTCAACCATTGTTTACATCATGGCAAATATGAATAATTCTTTCAAATGCAATTATAACATTGGCACAAAAGTGTATAGCTAAAAAAATCCCTGATGAAATTTGAATAATTAAAATCAATCCTAAAAGGGACCCAAAATTTCATAGAATATTAATATTAGATGGAGTGGGTAAATTAACAAGTGAGTTGTATAAAGAATGTAAGATATAATTAGACTTAGTTTTTTGAGAAATCATTAATATTTTATTCGTAGAGGGCCTCTAGTTTTATTTATTAAGTTAATTATAGTAATTAAAGCAATAATTAAGTAAATAAATATAAATCTCGAAAAAAAAAGATTTAAAGGTAAATATAATTTTATAAATTCATTATTAAAATTATCTTTAAGATTAAAGTTATCTAAGAATTTAAAGGTTAGTGTTGATCAATCAAGTAAAAATACAATTATTGTTATTGGAATAAATAATTTAAGATCAAAAAGTTTAAATTTATTATTAGATGTAATGCTTGTAATATACAAAAAAATAATTATTAATCCTCTAACTATAACTAAGTATATAGTTATAGGTAATCATGATGATTGAACTATTAATCGTGCAATTCTACATGAAATTATTGTTTGCAAAAGAAGTAATATTATTATACTTACTGGATTAGTCACATTTATTATAAATAAAGAAATTAATATTATTAATATTAAATAATTTTTGAAAATATCAGTTAATAGTTTAACTTAAAATATTAGTTTTGGATACTAAAGATAATTTATTTTTTAACTGATGTTTTAAAAAAGTTAACTTTGATTTACAAGATCAATATTTTAAATTAAACTATTAAAACTTTGTTAGTTTATTATTTATTGTTAATTATATTTATATTAGGTATTGTTATATTTTTTTTTAACAGGAAGCATATTCTAATAATGTTAATAAGTTTAGAATTTACTGTTCTTACAATTTTATTGATAATTTTAAATTTATTAATTGTTTTTTCCTACGATAGAATATTAATTATTTATTTTATTATTATTATAGTATGTGAAGCTGTAATTGGTTTAGTTTTATTAACTTTAATAGTTCGAACTCACGGAAATGATTATTTTAAATCTACAAGATTAATAGTATGTTAGAAATTTTATTAAGAATAATTATTATTGTGGTTTTAAATAATTGAGTGATTTCAATAAATTCTTTAATTTTGTATTTTATTTTTCTATTATTTAAATTTTATGATCAGGGAGAATATACAATTAAAATATCTATATATTTATTAAGATTATGAATTATATTAATAATAATAATGAGTGCTGATTTTAAAATCAAAAAAATAGATTTAATAATAATTTTTATAATTTTATTATTTAGATTATTTTTAAGATTTTATTCAGATAGTTTACTTATATTTTACTTAGGTTTTGAGATAAGAGTATTTCCTGTTTTATTAATTATTTATGGATGAGGTTATCAACCAGATCGGTTAGAGGCTGGATTTTATTTAATTTTATATACTATTTTTTTTTCTTTACCTTTTTTATTAAGTATTTTTTATTTAGAGTATAATTTAATTAGTATAAATTTAATTTTTTATTTCTTAATTATATTAGGAGTTTTAGCAAAGTTACCTATATTTGGTTTACATCTTTGACTACCTCGAGCTCATGTTGAAGCTCCTGTATTTGGGTCTATGATCTTGGCAGGTGTTATATTAAAATTAGGAGGTTACGGAATTATTAAAATTTCTTTAATAGTAGGTGATATAATTTTTAAATATTCAAATATGATTATTTTTTTAAGTGTATTTGGCGGTATTTTTTTAAGATGTATCTGCTTTATTCAAAGAGATATAAAGATATTAGTAGCCTACTCGTCTGTAGTACATATAAGAATTACTATTTCTGGGCTTTTAAATATACGAGATACAAGTATTTTTGGATCTGTGTATATAATAATTGGTCATGGACTATGTTCTTCAGGATTGTTTTGTATTTTAGGTTTAACATATAATCGAACTCATACACGGAGAATCTATTTAAATAAGGGAATTTTAATACTTGTTCCTACATGTAGTTTATGATGATTTTTATTTTGTGCTTCAAATTTATCTTTTCCTCCATGTCTTAATTTGCCTGGTGAAATTCTTTTATTTTTTTCTATTTTAAGTTGAAGAAAATCTATTTATTTATTCATATTAATATTAGGGGTTCTTAGATCAATATATAGTATTTATTTATTTTCTTTTACTCAACAAGGATCTAGTATGATTTATTTTTCTTTTAAAAATTTTACTTTAAAAGAATCTTTTATTATAATAATACATTGATTTCCACTTAATCTATTAATTCTGGATTTAAGTTTAATGAATTTTTATTAAAATAGTTTAATTAAAATATTGATTTGTGGGATCAAAGATTACAAGTTATTTTAATTTTGATTAAGTTTAGAAAATTTGAATTTTTATCTGCTTTTTTATTTCTAGTATCTTTTTTTAGTTTTTTTATGTTTTGTATATTTTTTAATATAAACTTATGCTACTTATGAGAAATTGATTTATTGATAAAAAATTCAATTATATTTAATTATGTAATTTATATAGATTGAATGTCTTTTTTATTTATATCTATTGTTTTATTTATTTCTTTCTTGATTATAATTTATTCTAAGATTTATATACAAGAAGAGTGTAACCGATTTTTATGAATAACTTTCTTATTTATCTTTTTTATAATTATTATGATTCTATCACCTAGTTCTTTAGGAGTTTTATTGGGATGAGATGGATTGGGAATTATTTCTTATTGTTTAGTTATTTATTATAAAAGTTCAGATGCTTTTAATTCAGGATTTATTACTGCAGCTACTAATCGCTTAGGTGATAGAATATTATTATTATCTATTGTTTGATACAGATCAGAAGGGTTTTACCTTTTTTATGAAATTAAAATAGGAAATTTTTTATTTATTCTTTCTTGTATAACAAAGAGAGCACAATTTCCTTTTAGTGCTTGACTTCCTGCAGCCATGGCTGCACCAACGCCTATTTCTTCTTTGGTTCATTCTTCTACGTTAGTAACCGCAGGAGTGTATCTTATAATTCGATTTTATTATTGTTATACAGGAAGTTACTTTTTATTTTTTCTATTAATATTTTCTTTACTTACAGTTTTAATTGCTAGATTAAGAACATTAAGAGAATTTGATTTTAAACGTGTAGTAGCTATATCAACTTTAGGGCAACTAGGATTTATATTAGTAATTCTATCTATTGGTTATCCTTATATTGCTTTTTTTCATTTATTAATTCATGCTCTTTTTAAAGCTTTATTATTTATATGTGCAGGTTCTGTAATTCATAGAGGATTAGGTATCCAGGATTTACGTATAATAGGAAATTTAGATTTTGATATTATTACTAAAAGATGTTTATCTATCTCTGTGTTTAATTTAATAGGATTACCTTTTACCTCAGGGTTTTATTCAAAAGATGCTTTACTTGAACTCTTTTATTCAGGTTATAGAGGAATAAGATTAGGAATTTTTTTTTTTGTTATAGCTATAATTACAGTAACTTATTGTTTACGTTTAATAATTTTTTTATCTTCTTTTTGAAGATGAGTGTTATATGTTGAGACTTCTATTAAATTAACAATAAGTGTTTTAATTTTATCTTTAATAGTTTTTTTTATAGGAAGTTTTTTAAATTGAGTAATTTATCAAATAGATTTTATTATACTTAATTTTTTTATTAAAATTATGCCTTTATGTGTACTAACAGGAGGAATTTGTTGACATGGTGTTATTACTAAAAAAAAAAACATATGTTTTTTTTTATATAATATTTTTTATTTAGGAACTTTTACTAAAAATTTAAGTAAATTCATTATTTTTTTTTATAAGATTTTAAAATTACTTGATCAGGGTTTTATAGAAAGAATAATATTTAATTTAAAAAAAAATAGAATTAATTTATCTTTTGTTTCGATAAATTTATCTCGAGATAAATATATCACTACTATTAGAACATTTTTAATTATTATATTTATAATTTTTCTTAATAGTTTAAAAAGAACATAATTTTGAAGAAATTAAGGTAGAATTCTTCTTTTGGAAACTCATCTGTATATTGAAAATATATTATTTTTATAAACTACAAAAGGGGGTGTCCAACATCTAATGCTTTGAGATAGTTAGCAGCTTTCTCTTTGACTCCTTGAACAAGAAATTTATTCATTAAAATTATTAACAATAATTTGTCTCTTTTTGACTTTTATTCAAAGTATGGATATTAAATAATCAGGAATTAGGTCGAAACTAAGTGTAAAATTTTACTTCTTTACTTTCAGATTAATAAGTAAATCTTTTATTTGCAAAATAAATGTTTTATTTAAACTATAATCCTATTTTCATTCTATAGATCCTTCTTTTCATTCTAGAATTAATCTAATAATTAACAGTGTTATTATAAATGTAGAAAATAATATTCAATTGTTAAATTTTATATAAAATTTTATAAGAGGAATAGGAAAGATTAGAGTAATTTCAATATCAAAAATTAAGAATATAAGACAAATGGTAAAAAAATGAATAGAAAATGAAATTCGGGCATTTGAAAAACAATCAAATCCACATTCGAAAGCAGAATTTTTTTCACGTCTAATTTTTTTATGAGTATTAATAGTTAAAATTAAATTTATAATAAAAATTAAAATTAAAAGACAACTAGCTATAAACGTTAATATAATTATAATTATCTTATCTTAAGATCTTTTAGTTGGAAGCTAAATATAATTATTATACTAATAAGATATTTACCTCATCAATAAATAATTATATATAAAAATAATCAAACTACATCAACGAAATGTCAATATCAAATAGCCAATTCTATTCCTAAGTGGTGATTTTTAGAAAAATGAATTTTTTGTATTCGAATAAATACATGAAATAAAAATAATGTTCCAATTAATACATGAGTACCGTGAAACCCTGTTGTAATAAAAAATGTTCTTCCATATACTGAATCTCTAATAGTAAATCTTGCTGACAAGTATTCATAATATTGTAAGATTGAAAAATAAATTCCTAAAATAATAGTTAATAGTATTCTTTTTTTTGTTTGATTAAAATTATTATTACATATTGATGCGTGACTCCAAGTAACTGAAATCCCTGAACTTAAAAGAATGATTGTATTTATTAAAGGAATATTTAAGGGGTTAAAACTTAAAATATTTATAGGAGGTCATTTTAATCCTATTTCTACATTAGGTGAAAGACTATGATGGAAAAATCTTCAAAAAAATCTTATAAAAAATAAAATTTCCGATACGATAAATAGTATTATACCATATTTTATTGATTTTATAACAAATAAAGTATGATTACCCTGAAAAGTTCTTTCTCGTTGAACATCTCGTCATCAGATTATTATAATAAAAATAATAATTATTATAAATATAAATATAGGAATTTTTCCCTTAGTGTTAAAAAATATTACTAATGAAGATATATAATTTATAATAAAAAATGAAATAATAATAGGTCAGGGGGATGGGTCAACTAAATGGAATTGATGATTTTTTTTCATTAAGATATTTCTCTAGAGTAAAGTGTTATTAATACTGAAAAAACGTAAGATTGAATTAAAGCTACTRTAATTTCAAAAATTAAAAACAAGGATTGTAAAATTAAAATTAATAATCATAATTTTTGATTAAAATTTATTATATTTCCTAATAATGCTATTAATAAATGCCCTGCAATTAAATTAGCAGTTAATCGAACAGACAAAGCTAAAGGCCGAATTAGATTTCTTACTAATTCAATAATTACTATTAAGGGTATTAAAATAAATGGAGTACCTGAAGGTACTAAATGACTAAACATAGATTTTGTCAATCTAATTCAATAAAATAAAATAATAGAAGATCAAATGGGAATAGATAAAGATAATGAAAAACATAGTTGAGCAGGACAACAAAATGTATAAGGGTAATTTCTTGTTAAATTATTAATTATAATAAACAAAAATAATGAAAGAGTAATTAAAGTAGTCCCTTTTAATAGAATTATTTTTCTGAATAAAGCAGAAAATTCTTTATTTAATATATTTAATAAAATTTTAATAGTTATTGAAGATCGGGATGAAGATTTTCAAAATAAATATGGTAAGGTTAATAAAATTATGATTATAATAATTCAGTTGATTTGAAGATTAAATATAGTTGTTGGATCAAATATTGAAAATAATCTTATTATCATTTTATTAAAAATGTTTTTTTAGATTTAAAAAAGTTTGTATTATTTATTTTTTGAAAAAAGAAGTAAATATAAGATGAAGTTATTATTAGAAGCACCAATGTAAATAAAAATAATAGAGTTCAAGGTAAAGGAGATATTTGAGGAATAAAAAAGTAAAATTATTTTATTTTGATTTGACAATTCAATGTTATATTTTAACTAACTTTTATTTATTTAGGGTAATTGCTTTTACCATAAACTGGTTTAAGAGACCATTACTTGCTTTTCAGTCACTAAATAGTTAGAAATTTTTAATTCAAGCAATAAAATATTTAATTGGAATAATATCTAATACAATAGGTATAAAAGAATGATTTGTTCCACAAATTTCTGAACATTGTCCGAAAAAACTACCTCTTCGATTAGGATACAGAGAAAGCTGATTTAATCGTCCTGGTGTAGCATCTATTTTTAATCCTATAGCCGGGATAGTTCAAGAATGTAAAACATCGTAAGATGAAGTAATTAAACGAATTTGACAGTTTAATGGAAGTGGGGTTGTGTTATCAACTTCAAGTAATCGGAGAGTTCTTGAAGGTATTATATATGAGTCAAATTCAATTGAGTTAAAATCATTATATTCATACGATCAATATCATTGGTGTCCTAAAATTTTGATAGTAATTAATGGATTATATAATTCATCTATTAAATAAAGTAAATGAAGAGAAGGTAAAGCAATAAAACTTAAAATAAAGGTGGGGATTAAAGTTCATACAAGTTCAATTATTTGATTTTCAAGAATTATATTACTTGTAAAACTATTTATAGTTATTTTTACTATTAGAAAAGTAACAGTTGATAAAATACTCGAAATAATTAATATTCTATAATCATGAAATATGATTAATTGTTCTATAATAGGAGATGCACTATCATATAATGAAATTTTATTTCAGTCAATTACTAAAAGAAATAAATTTCATCTTTAAATTTTAAATTTAATACATTGTTCTGTCATTCTAGTTTATTTAATTAAAATAGAAGGAATTTCTGAATAATTATGTTCAATGGGCGGAAAATTATGTATTCATTCAATTATGAAAATGTTGTTAGTTATTAAAATTTTCCGCTTGCAAAAGAAAGATTCTCAGATAATAATTATTAAAAAAATAATAGAGAATAACGAAATCATAGATCCAAGTGAAGAAATTAGGTTTCAAAAGATTAACAAATCAGGATAATTTGAATAACGTCGTGGTATTCCTATTAATCCTAAAAAATGTTGAGGAAAAAAAGTTAAATTTACACCAATAAACGTTCTAATAAACTGGGCTTTTAAAAATATCTTGTTTAATACAATACCTGTAATTAACGGGTATCAATTAATAAATCTAGCAATAATGGCAAATACTGCTCCTATTGATAAGACGTAATGAAAATGTGCTACTACATAATAAGTATCATGGAGAATAATATCAATTGAAGAGTTGGCTAAAATTACACCTGTTAGTCCTCCTAAAGTAAATAAAAAAATGAATCCTAAGGATCATATTAATCTAGGAGATATATATAATTTTATTCCATAAATTGTAGCTATTCATCTAAAAACTTTAATTCCTGTAGGAATAGCAATAATTATTGTAGCTGAAGTAAAATAAGCACGAGAATCTACATCTATACCAATAGTAAATATATGATGAGCTCATACAATAAATCCTAAGATTCCAATTGCTAATATTGCATAAATTATACCTAAAGTTCCAAAAGCAGAGATTTTCCCTCTTTCTTGAGTTGTAATATGAGAAATTAGACCAAATCCCGGTAAAATTAAAATATATACTTCAGGGTGTCCAAAGAATCAAAATAAATGTTGATATAGAACAGGGTCACCTCCTCCTGCCGGATCAAAAAAAGATGTATTTAAGTTTCGATCTGTTAGTAATATAGTAATTGCACCAGCTAATACTGGAAGAGCTAAAAGAAGTAAAATTGCAGTAATTAAAACAGATCAAACAAATAAAGGTATTTTATCAAGAGGACATATACATCTTCGTATATTTAAAATTGTTGTAATAAAATTAATTGCTCCCAAAATAGAAGAGATACCTGCAATATGAAGTGAAAAAATAGCTATATCAACTGAATATCCTCTGTGGAACATTGAATTTGAAAGAGGAGGGTAAACGGTTCATCCTGTCCCTACTCCTTGATCAATTAGTCTTCTTATGATTAATAAATATAAAGAAGGAATTAATAATCAGAATCTTAAATTATTTAAACGAGGGAATGCTATGTCGGGAGCACCAATTATTAAAGGTACTAATCAATTTCCAAAACCTCCGATAATAATTGGTATTGTTATGAAAAAAATTATAATGAAGGCATGAGCAGTAACAATAGTATTATAAATTTGATCGTTTTGAAGTAAAGAAGATGATTGTCTTAGTTCAATTCGAATAATAAGTCTTAAAGATAGTCCTAAGAGTCCTGATCAAATTCCAATGAGGAAATATAAAGTTCCAATAGTTTTATGATTTGTTCTTATTAATCACATATAAGGTGGCTGAATTAAAAGCATGGAACTGTAAATTCTTTTATAAACAATATTGTTTTCTTATAAATTTTTTATTCAAATATGATGTTAGATTGCAAATCTAGAGGTAACTTTCGTTAAAAATTTACAAAATCTAATCTATTTTTAACTTTGAAGGTTACTAGTTTATTTTCATATTAACTTAAGACTTTAAGTTAATATGAAAAGTGAAACAGGCCCTATTAAATTAATAAAAAAAATTAAGTTTATTATTGACTGGGAATTTAAATTTCATTTTTTAGAAATAGTTGAATTTATAATTAAAGATAAAGAAGATTTTAAATAAAAAAATATAGTGTAAATAGATAATAAGATTGCTAAAATAATAATTAAAGGTATAGTTGTATTTAAATTTTTTAAAATTGTTCATTTAGGTGTAAATCCTATAAAAGGAGGAAATCCACTTAAAGATATAATTAATCTAAAATACAATCATTTGATATTATTTTTAAATGATTTAATTTGAATAATTCATTTAATTTGATAATAAAAAATATATTTTATTATAATAAAAGATAATAAAAAATAGTTTAAAAAAAAAATTAAAAATAAAATTATAGATTTTATAATTCTTAATATTATTCATCCAATGTTATTAATAGAAGAAAAAATTAATATTTTTAAGAGAGAAGATTGATTAATTGCACTTAATCTTCCTACAATAATATTAAGTAAAGCAGAAATAGGTAAAATTCAGAACCATGAACAAAATAGAATAAAAAGAGGCACTAATTTTTGCAAGGTTAAAAATATAAATATTCTTATGGGAGAAAATTTTCTTACAATGGGGGGGGACCAAGAATGAAGGGGACTCATTCCTCTTTTTAATATTAAAGCAATAGGGGGCACTAATGCATATATTAAAGATTTTTCATTATAATAAATTATATTTATATTTAAAGTAAGCAAAAAAATCAATGATCCTAATGATTGGATTAAGAAATATTTTATAGTTCTTTCTGTTTTTATTATATTATTTGTTTTATTTATGATAATTAAAATAAATGTTAACAAATTTATTTCTATTCCTGTTCAAATTATTATTCATGATGATCTAGATAATGAGAAAATAATAGAGAAAATATATAAAGGTAAAATAATAAAATTATAAATATACATTAGAAAAAAGATTAACTATATTTGAATTATGAGTCCAATAGCTTAAATTAGCTTATTTTTCTTATATTTAGGTGTTTATCATATAAGTTTTTGAAACTTAAGAATTTTATCTTTATAAAAAAATATAAAAAGAGTTTTTTAAAAACATGATTTATTACATCAAAATAATCCTTTATCAGGCATCTTCTT